TAATAGAAAATAAAACGGTCGACCCAGATATAGAAGGTCGACCCAGGCAGATATACCCTATAAAATATAGGGCGTAGCGAGCGTAGTTCAATGTAGCGAGCGTAGTTCAATGGTAAAACATCTCCTTGCCAAGGAGAAGGTACGGGTTCGATTCCCGCCGCTCGCCAGCTTAATTTAGTAAGGTACTAGGATAAAAAATGATAAAAAATTAGGTCTAGTTGACTACTTAACTACTTATATTAAATTAAGTAGTTGTTAGTCTAGTACCGTATCCCTTCCTATCTTATCCTTCCTTTGCACCCGACTCAAAAAAAAAAGAGTGCTTTGGGGGCGAAAATCAAACTTGCCAACAGGGTTCCCTAAACCGGGGATTCACCGAGACAAACAAGAGACAAACTGCTTTTAAAGGGGGATAGACTGTGCTTTTCTTTTATTTCTTTTTTCTTTTCTGCCTACTGAATAAAAAAAAAAGGGTTGGATATAGCCCTCTACCACATCTATACAAATAGAATAGTCCATTTATATGGACTGCTAAGTGCGGAGACGGGAATCGAACCCGTGACCTCAAGGTTATGAGCCTCGTGAGCTACCAAACTGCTCTACTCCGCTCTGTAGGGCCGAAAACAGGTGGACGAAAAAGGTTGAATACAAGTCTCTACCATGTCTAGAGAAATAGAATAGTCTTTTTATACAGAATGAAGCGGGTAGCGGGAATCGAACCCGCATCGTTAGCTTGGAAGGCTAGGGGTTATAGTCGACGTTGGTTTATTATTTTTAACGTCTCTAATTCAAAACCGAACATGAAATTTTGATTTCATTCGGCTCCTTTATGGATATTCTCACCACTTAACATCTAAGTCAGCTTTTCTGTCTGAATGGAACCAGGGCTCTCCGCTTTCTAGATGATCCCTATAGAATAGGGGATAGAAATTCTACTAAATATCTATCTAATCTACTTACTTCGTTCCCTAATTTCATTCAAGGGATCCTGAGGAAAAGAGTTGGGTTTCCACCGAGCTGAAACAATATACTTACTGAAGGTTCTAGTAAACCAAAACTATCGTTTTTAGCTATTGGGCTTCCATTTCCTTTTTAAACAAAAGAAGATTTAGTTACGATTGGAAATAAACTTTTTTGTATCTTCATCCATAGATCCTTTACTTATATTTATTCAATTGGAATACTTAATCCAATGCAAAATTATGCTTCGCGACTCTGTACTCATAATCTAATTTGTATTTTGCATGCAAATTCAATTAGTTTTTGAATACTAATCGCGAGAATGTATATTCTTCCTCAATATGCTATTGAGAGGAAAAGGATTAAACCCTTTATAAGAACTAAGGTTTTCATCAGAATATGAATATTAAAAAATTTAAGGATGCCTTAAGTATATCATTTCAAATTCAATTATTATTATTACTAGAACGAATCACACTTTTACCACTAAACTATACCCGCTACATGTATATTATGATACCAACGCTACCCTTTGTCAAGGGTAGCTATTCGACAAGGAGGCTAATTCCACCTTATCGAATCAAACGGAGAAAGTTCATGACAGTGAGCGGTTGCTACTTAAATCGCGGGCCTTTACTTTAAAATTTAAATAGAACCTCTCTAGTCTGTAAAATACATCTCTTCTTACCACGCAATAGGGTAAGAACCAAATGTATGCATTTCGATTAGGATCGTATTCTACGGTTACGACTACAATGATCATTATTAGTTTTGCGAGGGCGTAAATGTGCCAGACTGCTGTAAGGAATAGTTTGATTATTCCTACGATATACACTAAGAAATATAGGAGGCAGTACAGTCCCCATAAATCCCTTTCTTCCTTTTCTTTTTTGTTCAGAATTGAACAAAGAAATTGGGAAAGATATTTTCTGCCTCCACTTATCATAAAGTCTGAGCCATAGGAAAGGAGTGAGATTTTTTTCAAAAATTCATCATAGACTTCCTCTATCGCTTGAGAGAAGCGACAAAGAAACAGTCATAACTTAAAAAGAAAAGAAGATAGTAATCGACAGATTTACCTGATGAAAATTTACATCAGAGGACTCTGATGAGGACTCCGAGAACTCTTCATAAGGAAGATCCAGAAAATTTCTGGTTAGTTGATCCTCCCCATTTACCAATTTCCTCCCCTCTTTTTCACTCAATTTTAGTTTAGTAGATTCTAGCTTAAAAGAATTAAAGAAGATGAATATAACTAAGAACACATAAAAAAGAAGAGGACCAAGACCACTACCAAACGTTCCTCCTAAGAATCATATTGGGTATCTGTTCCCTTCCTTTTCACCCTAGGATCGGGAATCCATAATTCTCCTTTTTCCTAGTGTTCGGAAACGGAAAACCTTGAACCTGCAGGAGTTAGGTATGTAGGATATGGTTTTTCTTTTTTGTTGGGCAAGCAGTAGTATAATTTTTATACTCTGCAGTATAAATTGATTGCCCACTTTTTAGAAAAAAAGTGTGGATAAAACTCCAACATAGTTTGTTCAAAATGCACCAGAATCCTTGGGGAATATTCAAGTACCCCATTTCCAAGGGGTACCTGTTGAAAATCGCTTCAACAAATCTGTCCAAAACTTTTTAAGAAAAATGGAAAAGTTTTGAACTCGAAGGTTTTTCCAAGGGATGCCTGTGAAAAATAGTTTCAATCTTTCACCAAAACAGATAAGAAGTATATCACTGAAAAAAAAATACCCAGCCATATGGGTATATCAAGAGCGCGAATTCCTTTATACCCCACCCAATTAGAATTAGGGGAAATAAAACATAAATGGAAAAAGTTCTCATCATAACATTAGCCAATAGAAGAAAAAAGTCCCTAATTCTGCAGAACATTCTGAGCACGTGAAAAGTGAATAACCTAAAGATAAAAAAAAACAAAGTCTACCATTTTTTTAACAGCAGTTCTTATTTCCCTTTTGGTCTTTTTGGCCCATTGTTGTATCTAATTTAACAATTGATACATATTTGTTCTCCTCTTCAAAAAAAAAAAATGGAACTTCTGGCCTTTGGTTTAGTAAGTCGTCCGAGATCGTGTTTCCATACCTATGAACTTACCCTCTTCAAGTATGTCAAATACTACTAATAATTTTTGAGTGTGTCAAGTTTCTGTTAAAGTATTTTATTATATGTTATACATATTTATTTTTATAATAATATAATACCTTTACTTTGTGCAAGTGATAAGAGAGAATATGAAAGATTTTCCTATTTTTATTTATGTTTTGAACCTCGCCATGAATAAACTAAACTTCTATATCGCGATATATATATAAAATAAAATCCCTACATATATATCTCTCTCTCTATATATATATGTATTTATATTAATAAATACATATATTATGTACATTATGCAGTAGACCCATAATGGTAAACGGAAGTCACTAATTAAAAAAAAAAAAGCCCTTTTAACTCAGTGGTAGAGTAATGCCATGGTAAGGCATAAGTCATCGGTTCAAATCCGATAAAGGGCTTTTCACTTAGTGGTAGAGTAATACCATAGTAAGAAGGAAGTCATAGGTTCGAATCCGAGAAAGTACTTTTCTACTAAATTCATTCACTTTTTTTCTTTTTTATTTTTTTATGTCTCTATTTTTTCTTGAATTTTATGACTTAGTTTAGTGCGAGATGCCCACATTTTTGTTTTTGGTCTCAACACTAAACGAAGCACAGAATTGAAATTGCAAAAAAGAAATGAAATTGGACTCTTTTTCCTCTTAGAGCAATCAAATCCATACCTGTACTGAACTAACCTAGAATCCTTTTTATTAATCTATTCTTATTCTATACCCTTTAAACGAATTTCCCTAAAAAGTAGGGGATGATCCGTGAATTAACCTAACCATCAACTAAAAAAAAATCCTATGAAAGCATAACAGAAAAGTAGGAAAGACTCTTTGCTTTGATCTAGTTATACTCTTCGAGTATATTGACAATTCAAAAAAACTGCTCATACTATCATTATAGTATAATGACGAGTGGTTGTATATGGCGCTATCGTATAGTGATGCCCCTATCGTCTAGTGGTTCAGGACATCTCTCTTTCAAGGAGGCAGCGGGGATTCGACTTCCCCTGGGGGTAGGGAGTATTATAAAAAGAGGTTAATCATAGATTATCAAAAACCCTAGAATAAATTCTTCCTGGGTCGATGCCCGAGCGGTTAATGGGGACGGACTGTAAATTCGTTGACGATATGTCTACGCTGGTTCAAATCCAGCTCGGCCCAAAAATCTAGGGCTTTGTGAATATGAACTAAATCCCATTTTTTTCTAATCCATATCTCTCTTATTTTTTTTCTTACAAAGAAAAGAGTTTTTCTTATTGAAAGGCAGATTATCATTTATTTTTAGGGATAAAAAATCCCGACATACTAGTTATGACACTCTCACTATACCCACATATCCTATGTGGGTATGTAGTATATCATTACTCCATTTCTTAGAGTACGACAGACGAATCGAATCTTCTTATGGTCCTATTTAAGAATAGGTATGCTATACACCCCGCAGGGATTGTAGTTCAATTGGTCAGAGCACCGCCCTGTCAAGGCGGAAGCTGCGGGTTCGAGCCCCGTCAGTCCCGAACTAGGGTTCGATGAATGGACAAATTCATCGTTCTTTTTTTTTCAAAAATTTCCCAGAAAAAAAGGGGGGACAGGAGGCAAGATCAAATATCTATAGGGCACCCTTACTTTACTTTTTTTATTTCGCATTTCTCAGTAAAAAGAGAGCAGTATAGAAATTTTTTTGTTTACTACTTAAAGCTTAACACCTCTTATTTGACTTTTTCACTATCCGGTTGATAAGGAAAGACGTACATAACATACGTGGATTAGTATAATTTAGGATATTACTCTATTTTTATGATTATACCATACTCATCTTAACTTCCTATTCAACTCTTATGGAATAGAGTACCAGTATTTTACCGGAATTTATACATAAATAATATTCGTTTATTATTAGAGAATTAATTTAATATAATTAATTCCTTTTTGAGGGTTAAACCACACCCCTTCCATTTTGTAGTTCCAACTTTGTTTGTGTATATTCAATGAATAATTGGAAAGAATCTACCTCATTCTCAGTCCATTTGCCGACTCCTTTTTTTTTTATGAATCTGCTCCCATCTTTAGACCCCAAAAAGCAGATATTAATAGTAACCTAATAAAATAAAAACCAAGCAAACGCTCTTTTCCTAAATTAAAATATTGGATCTTTTTTATTTAAAATCCTCTTTTCTACATCTCATTTCTACTTCTACTGCTTATTTGTATGTCTATGTGACCCATAGAAAGTCGGTCATATAATACATACATAATTGTATGTATAACTATAAGAAAAAGGAAGGGAAATTGGATAAGATAAGAAAGATTCTGGGTTATACATATAGAAAAGCAAAAGTAGAAAAAGATGAAAAATGGAGGGGGTTCCGAATCCAATCAAAAAACCTATTTTGGTCTTAGTATGGATAAGGGATCCTCCTATGTTATATTATTCCACTATCAACCATGAATTGATTTGATAGATCCAATATTCATAATATTGAATTAATTCAGTATTATCAGAATGCAAGGCCCCCCTTGAATTTATAGGATACCCCTTTTTCCTCTCCATGGGATTACATCCCGAGTTATTGTGAAAAAAAAAAATAAAGAGGTTATGGAAGTTAATATTCTCGCATTTATTGCTACTGCATTGTTCATTCTAGTTCCTACTGCCTTTTTACTTATTATTTATGTAAAAACAGCCAGCCAAAATGATTAATAGGAATTCCAATTAATCATTGAAGAAAAGAAAAAGGGATTAAAGAAAATAAAAATCCAAGTCTTAAATGAAAGGATCCGGTTGGAATCATAAAGTGTGGTAGAAAGAACTAGATCTAGTTCTTTCTACCACACTTTAGATTCTTTCTATTATATTATCTTGAATCTACATAGAATAGATTAGTAGATTGAAATAGTAGTCTAATTCAACTTCTTTTTTCACTGCATCCACTTAATTTCAATCAAGTCAAAATCAAAAAAATCGAAGACAATTCTTCATTGAAAGAATCCATGGAGGGGGGGGAAAATAATACGAGAATAGACTACGAGAATAGATTATAGTAAAAGAAAAAAAAAGTAAAAAGAAAAAACCTGCGAATCTTTCATGCTTAAAAATCCCGCGAGATGCTTCACGCGAGATCCTTCAAAAAAAAAAGAACATAAAAATTTTTCTAAGAATAATAAAAGAGTTAATACTACAATTCGACTACTCAATCAATTAGTAGTATCTCTAGAGCCCACTCCTCCCCCATACTACTAGCGAAAGAGAAAATGTAAAGACTACCATTAAAGCAGCCCAAGCGAGACTTACTATATCCATGTAAATTATGTCTCCCATTTCTATGAAGGAATTATTCTACTATTGATCCATAATCATAGTGGAATCAAGGGTACAGAGTCAAAAGGACATTCTGCCCTAACACTATGGATGAATCAGTTAAAGGAATTTATTCCTAACAAATTCTTATATGAATTCTAATAGAATTGGAGAGTAATAAGTATAAATATGATACATAGCTCTTTTCCCTAAAAAAGAGTAGGGGGATGTCCTGAATAGAAGACGCGGGAATAGAGATATTTTTTCTTCCTTTTGTTACCTTTTTTTATAAGCAAAGGACGTCAGAATATACCATAAAATTAGGATAGATAAATATTTATTGGATATCCACCTTACCCCTGTTTATTTTTTACCTAAACCCTACTGCCCAGCTTTCTATCTTTCTATGAAAGAGTGAGGAAACCTTATCCACAACTCCTAAATTTATTTTTTATCAGCCTATTCAATCTGATTCTCGACAGAATTAGTAGCCTTTACTTTAGTGTATCTAGGTAGCATAAGATAGTGTATGTAGGTAGCATAAGATGTACTAAGTGTATGTAGTAAGATGTACGATAAATAAAATGTATGATAATTAGGAAGTCTTGATATTTCTTCCCGAAGTCCCTTCTTCAATCTTAGATTGAAAAAAGAATGCCCCTCAGGGACCTTTGGATACGAAGATTTCTGACATTTTAGCCTCGTAGTTTTAAATTCCCGAATCGAATCAATTCTAATTAATAAAAGAATAACGAAACGCTACCCCATCCCTATTGGTAGCCGTTTGGGCCACTGCCACCAAAACAAACCCTAATTTGAGGATAGAACTATGGTATGGATTCTCAAAATCCAGTATCGCCAGACCTAGTTACTCTCTTGCCCCAACTTATGGGGGTACAAATTTGTCGAGTTTGATCAGTACTATAATCCTAAGTATTTTATTGATCAGGCGGCACCCAGATTTGAACTGGGGATAAAGGATTTGCAGTCCCCTGCCTTACCACTTGGCCATGCCGCCAAAAAATCTCATCTAAAATCACAAGTATTTATCCACATTTTTTTACTAAAACCCCTTTTCTTTCTATTCTATTCAGATGACAAAGGATAAAAAGTGGATTTCCAGTCACAGGCTGCAAAATTAAGAACAAATTGGAACCATTAACTAGAATTTTCTTTTTTTTTTGAATTGCAGTCGTGAACGACTCTTAAATCGGTATTCTCTCCCCCCATTCCTTTTAATGGCATAATAAAATTGAATAAAAGTTTCCCTAATCTGTATATAGGGAAATTCCAGGTCCGAACAGCATTATTATCTATGGATCCCCCTTATGTACATATCACTATGGGGAATCGTGCTTTAATTTTTCATTGCATTAAATATTTTGAATAAAAAAAAAGAGGAAATTTGCTCTAATATCGATTATGGCCTGGGCTTCTTGGCCCATCCAAGTGAAATTACGATAAAAGATAAGGATAAGTGGATAACTAGATTGGCAAGTACTTAAAAAATAAAGTACTTACTTTATTTTCTTTATTTTAGGATTTTACAATGAAATCTTTTATTTTCCAGCAATTCTACTACTAGGATACGAAACAAAAAAGAACCCTCAAATTAGGATACGAAACAAAAAAGAACCCTCAAATTCTTTTTGGAAATTAAACTAAGCGTGCTATTCTAAATCGAACTAAAGTCAAACTTTCTAGTGCTTATAAATTATTATTACTTTATCCCTTTCATAGAAAGGAGATAAAACGAGAAATCTTTGCTATCCAATCTGATTAGAATATCATAAAGTTTAAGTGGGAGAATTTATTTCTAGGACTGTTTTATCAATTAATTTTCATTCCATTTCTACCCCTGCCAAATTAGAACTTTCGTCGAAATTGTCTCTATTCATATGTATGAAATACATATATGAAATACGTATGTGGAGTTCCCTAGAATTTCATGTGATTCAGTAAACAGAATATAGATTCCATGATTGCTAGATTGATCCGTAGGGATTGATGAAGAGTGAGCTGATAATGGAATTTTTCTTCGATAAATAGGAAACTTAAGATTAAGATGCTCCGGAATGGAAATGAGGGAATGTCCACAATACCCGGATTTAGTCAGATCCAATTTGAGGGATTTTGTAGGTTCATTAATCAAGGCTTGGCAGAAGAACTTGAGAAGTTTTCAACAATTAAAGATCCAGATCACGAAATTGCATTTCAATTATTTGCGAAAGGATATCAATTGCTAGAACCCTCGATAAAAGAAAGGGATGCTGTGTATGAATCACTCACCTATTCTTCCGAATTATATGTATCCGCGAGATTCATTTTTGGTTTCGATGTGCAAAAGCAAACCATTTCTATTGGAAACATTCCTATAATGAATTCCTTAGGAACCTTTATAATAAATGGAATATACCGAATTGTGATCAATCAAATATTGCTAAGTCCTGGTATTTACTACCGCTCGGAATTAGACCATAAGGGAATTTCTATATACACCGGGACTATAATATCAGATTGGGGAGGAAGATCGGAATTAGCAATTGATAAAAAAGAAAGGATATGGGCTCGCGTGAGTAGAAAACAAAAGATATCCATTTTAGTTCTATCATCAGCTATGGGTTTGAATCTAAGAGAAATTTTAGATAATGTATCCTACCCTGAAATTTTTTTGTCTTTCCCGAATGCTAAAGAGAAGAAGCGGATTGAGTCAAAAGAAAAAGCTATTTTGGAGTTTTATCAACAATTTGCTTGTGTAGGGGGGGACCTGGTATTTTCGGAGTCCTTATGTGAAGAATTACAAAAGAAATTTTTTCAACAAAAATGTGAATTAGGAAGAGTTGGTCGACGAAATATGAATCGGAGACTGAATCTTGATATACCTCAGAACAATACATTCTTGTTACCACGAGATGTATTGGCCGCTACGGATCATTTGATTGGAATGAAATTTGGAACGGGTATACTTGACGATGACGATATGAATCACTTGAAAAATAAACGTATTCGTTCGGTTGCGGATCTATTACAAGATCAATTTGGACTGGCTCTTGGCCGTTTACAACATGCGGTTCAAAAAACTATCCGTAGAGTATTCATACGCCAATCGAAACCTACTCCACAAACTTTGGTAACTCCAACTTCAACTTCGATTTTATTAATAAGTACTTATGAAACCTTTTTTGGCACATACCCCTTATCTCAAGTTTTTGATCAAACCAATCCATTGACACAAACGGTTCATGGGCGAAAAGTGAGTTGTTTGGGCCCTGGAGGATTGACGGGGAGAACTGCAAGTTTTCGGAGTCGAGATATTCATCCGAGCCACTATGGGCGTATTTGTCCAATTGACACGTCCGAAGGAATCAATGTTGGACTTACTGGATCCTTAGCTATTCATGCGAGAATTGATCACTGGTGGGGGTCTATAGAGAGTCCGTTTTATGAAATATCTGAGAAAGAAAAAAAAAAAAAAGAGAGACAGGTGGTTTATTTATCACCAAATAGAGATGAATATTATATGATAGCAGCAGGAAATTCTTTGTCCTTGAATCAGGGTATTCAGGAAGAACAAGTTGTTCCAGCTAGATACCGTCAAGAATTCCTGACTATTGCATGGGAACAGATTCATGTTAGAAGTATTTTTCCTTTCCAATATTTTTCTATTGGAGGTTCTCTCATTCCTTTTATTGAGCATAATGATGCGAATCGGGCTTTAATGAGTTCTAATATGCAACGCCAAGCAGTTCCACTTTCTCGGTCCGAGAAGTGCATTGTTGGGACTGGATTGGAACGACAAACAGCTCTAGATTCGAGGGTTTCCGTTATAGCCGAACGCGAGGGAAAGATCATTTCTAGTGATAGTCACAAGATCCTTTTATCAAGTAGTGGGAAGACTATAAGTATTCCTTTAGTTGCCCATCGGCGCTCTAACAAAAATACTTGTATGCACCAAAAACCTCGGGTTCCGCGGGGTAAATCCATTAAAAAAGGGCAAATTTTAGCGGAGGGAGCAGCTACAGTTGGTGGGGAACTTGCTTTAGGAAAAAACATTTTAGTAGCTTATATGCCTTGGGAGGGTTACAATTTTGAAGACGCAGTACTAATTAGCGAACGTTTGGTATATGAGGATATTTATACTTCTTTTCACATCCGAAAATATGAAATTCAGACGGATACGACAAGCCAAGGCTCCGCTGAAAAAATCACTAAAGAAATACCACATCTAGAAGAACATTTACTCCGGAATTTGGACAGAAATGGAGTTGTGAGGTTGGGATCCTGGGTAGAAACTGGCGATATTTTAGTAGGTAAATTAACGCCTCAGATAGCGAGCGAATCATCCTATATCGCGGAAGCTGGATTATTACGGGCCATTTTTGGTCTTGAGGTATCCACTTCAAAAGAAACTTCTCTCAAACTACCTATAGGTGGAAGAGGGCGCGTTATCGATGTGAAATGGATCCAGAGGGACCCCCTCGACATAATGGTTCGTGTATATATTTTACAGAAACGTGAAATCAAAGTTGGGGATAAAGTAGCCGGAAGACACGGGAATAAGGGGATCATTTCCAAAATTTTGCCTAGGCAAGATATGCCCTATTTGCAAGATGGAACGCCTGTTGATATGGTCTTCAATCCTTTAGGAGTACCCTCACGAATGAATGTGGGCCAAATATTTGAAAGCTCGCTCGGATTAGCAGGGGATCTGCTAAAGAAACATTATAGAATAGCACCCTTTGATGAGAGATATGAGCAAGAGGCTTCAAGAAAACTTGTGTTTTCGGAATTATATGAAGCCAGTAAACAAACAAAAAATCCATGGGTATTTGAACCCGAGTACCCGGGAAAAAGCAGAATATTTGATGGAAGAACAGGGGATCCCTTCGAACAACCTGTTCTAATAGGGAAGTCCTATATCTTAAAATTAATTCATCAAGTTGATGAGAAAATCCATGGACGTTCTACTGGGCCCTACTCACTTGTTACCCAACAACCCGTTAGAGGAAGAGCCAAGCAAGGGGGACAACGAGTAGGAGAAATGGAAGTTTGGGCTTTAGAAGGATTTGGTGTTGCTCATATTTTACAAGAGATACTTACTTATAAATCTGATCATCTTATAGCTCGCCAAGAAATACTTAATGCTACGATCTGGGGAAAAAGAGTGCCTAATCACGAGGATCCTCCAGAATCTTTTCGAGTGCTCGTTCGAGAACTACGATCTTTGGCTCTAGAACTGAACCATTTCCTTGTATCTGAGAAGAACTTTCAGATTAATAGGGAGGATGTTTGATCGGAATAAATATAAATTCTTTTCTTATTTCTATTTTATGATTGACCAATATAAACATAAAAAACTTCAAATTGGACTCGTTTCCCCTCAACAAATAAAAGCTTGGGCTAACAAAATCCTACCTAATGGGGAAGTCGTTGGTGAAGTCACAAGGCCCTCCACTTTTCATTATAAAACCGATAAACCTGAAAAAGATGGATTGTTTTGCGAAAGAATCTTTGGACCCATAAAAAGCGGAATTTGTGCTTGTGGAAATTCTCGAGCGAGCGTAGGTGAAAATGAAGACGAAAGATTTTGCCAAAAATGCGGGGTAGAATTTGTTGATTCCCGGATACGAAGATATCAAATGGGATACATCAAACTGGCATGTCCAGTGACTCATGTGTGGTATTTGAAGGGTCTTCCTAGTTATATCGCGAATCTTTTAGATAAACCCCTTAAGAAATTGGAGGGCCTAGTATACGGCGATTTCTCTTTTGCTAGGCCCAGCGCTAAAAAACCCACTTTCTTACGATTACGAGGTTTATTCGAAGATGAAATTTCATCCTGTAACCACAGCATTTCTCCTTTTTTTTCTACCCCAGGCTTTGCAACATTTCGAAATCGGGAAATTGCGACAGGAGCAGGTGCTATTAGAGAACAATTAGCAGATTTGGATTTGCGAATTATTATAGAGAATTCCTTGGTTGAATGGAAAGAATTGGAAGACGAGGGGTATAGTGGAGATGAATGGGAAGATAGAAAAAGACGAATAAGAAAAGTTTTTTTGATTAGACGCATGCAATTGGCGAAACATTTTATTCAAACAAATGTAGAACCAGAATGGATGGTTTTGTGCTTATTACCGGTTCTTCCTCCCGAATTGAGACCCATTGTTTATAGGTCTGGGGATAAAGTAGTGACTTCGGATATTAATGAACTTTATAAGAGAGTTATACGTCGGAATAACAACCTTGCCTATCTATTAAAAAGAAGTGAATTAGCGCCAGCAGATTTAGTAATGTGCCAGGAAAAATTGGTACAAGAAGCCGTGGATACACTTCTTGATAGTGGGTCCCGCCGGCAACCGACGAGGGATGGTCACAATAAAGTATACAAGTCACTTTCAGATGTAATTGAGGGTAAAGAGGGGAGGTTTCGCGAGACTCTGCTTGGGAAACGGGTCGATTACTCAGGGCGTTCTGTCATTGTTGTGGGTCCTTCGCTTTCATTACATCAATGTGGATTACCTCTAGAGATAGCAATAAAGCTTTTTCAGCTATTTGTAATTCGCGATTTAATCACGAAACGTGCTACTTCTAATGTCAGGATTGCTAAAAGGAAAATTTGGGAAAAGGAACCTATTGTATGGGAAATACTTCAAGAAGTTATGCGGGGGCATCCTGTACTGTTGAACAGAGCACCTACCCTGCATAGATTAGGCATACAGGCCTTCCAACCCACTTTAGTGGAGGGGCGTACTATTTGTTTACATCCATTAGTGTGTAAGGGTTTCAATGCGGACTTTGATGGGGATCAAATGGCTGTTCATCTACCTTTATCCTTGGAAGCTCAGGCGGAAGCCCGTTTACTTATGTTTTCTCATATGAATCTCCTGTCTCCCGCTATTGGAGATCCTATTTGCGTGCCAACCCAAGACATGCTTATCGGACTTTATGTATTAACGATCGGAAACCGTCGAGGTATTTGTGCAAATAGATATAATAGTTGCGGAAACTATCCAAATAAAAAAGTAAACCGCAATAATAATTATTATAAGTATACGAAGCATAAAGAACCTCGTTTTTCTAGTTCCTATGATGCACTGGGAGCTTATAGACAGAAACGAATCGATTTAAACAGTCCCTTGTGGCTCCGATGGAAACTAGATCAACGCGTCATTGGGTCAAGAGAAGTTCCAATTGAAGTTCAATATGAATCTTTTGGGGCTTATCATGAGATTTATGCCCACTATCTAATAGTGGGAAATAGAAAAAGAGAAATCCGTTCTATATACATTCGAACCACTCTTGGTCATATTTCTTTTTATAGAGAAATAGAGGAATCCATACAAGGATTTAGTCGGGCCTATTCATACACTATCTAAACAAGGAAGTTAGATTCGGCGATGCCCCTTTCGGGGGGCATTCCGATTTCGCTAGTACCATCTTTTTTGCCGCACAAATACAGATTGAGATTGAGGAAAGGGAGTAAATTAAGTTTTTGAATCACTGACTCAGGCCCATTGTCGAATCCTACTCAGCAATTGTCGAATCCTACTCAGCCAAAAAGGGGGTACTTATGTATGGCGGAACGGGCCAACCTGGTCTTTCATAATAAAGAGATAGACGGAACTGCTATGAAACGACTTATTAGCAGATTAATAGATCATTTCGGAATGGGATATACATCCCATATACTGGATCAAATAAAGACTCTGGGCTTCCATCAAGCCACTACTACATCGATTTCTTTAGGAATCGAGGATCTTTTAACAATACCCTCTAAAGGATGGTTAGTCCAAGACGCTGAACAACAGAGTTTTCTTTTGGAGAAACACTATTATTATGGGGCTGTACACGCGGTAGAAAAATTACGCCAATCTGTTGAGATATGGTATGCTACAAGTGAATATTTGAAACAAGAAATGAATTCGAATTTTCGGATAACGGATCCTTCTAATCCAGTCTATCTAATGTCTTTTTCAGGAGCCAGAGGAAATGCATCTCAGGTACACCAATTAGTAGGTATGAGAGGGTTAATGGCAGATCCTCAAGGACAAATGATTGATTTACCTATTCAAAGCAATTTACGCGAGGGACTTTCTTTGACAGAATATATAATTTCCTGCTACGGAGCCCGCAAAGGGGTTGTAGATACTGCTGTACGAACAGCAGATGCTGGATATCTTACACGTAGACTTGTTGAAGTAGTTCAACATATTATTGTGCGTAGAAGAGATTGTGGTACTATCCGGGGTATTTCTGTGAGTCCTCAAAATGGAATGACGGAAAAACTTTTTGTCCAAACACTAATTGGTCGTGTATTAGCAGACGATATATATATCGGCTCACGATGCATTGCTGCTCGAAATCAAGATATTGGAATTGGATTAGTCAATCGATTCATAACTGCCTTTCGAGCACAACCGTTTCGAGCACAACCAATATATATTAGAACCCCTTTTACTTGCCGGAGCACATCTTGGATCTGTCAATTATGTTATGGGCGGAGTCCCACTCATGGCGGTCTGGTGGAATTGGGGGAAGCTGTAGGTATTATTGCGGGTCAATCAATTGGGGAGCCAGGGACTCAACTAACATTAAGAACTTTTCATACAGGTGGAGTATTCACAGGGGGTACTGCGGACCTTGTACGATCCCCCTCGAATGGAAAAATCCAATTCAATGAGGATTTGGTTCACCCCACACGTACCCGTCATGGACAGCCTGCTTTTCTATGCTATATAGACTTGCATGTAACTATTCAGAGTCAGGATATTCTACATAGTGTGAATATTCCGTTAAAAAGCTTGATTCTAGTGCAAAATGATCAATATGTAGAATCCGAACAAGTAATTGCGGAGATTCGTGCCGGAACGTCCACTTTGCATTTTAAAGAAAAGGTACAAAAGCATATTTATTCCGAATCAGACGGGGAAATGCACTGGAGTACTGATGTTTACCATGCGCCCGAATATCAATATGGTAATCTTCGTCGATTACCAAAAACAAGCCATTTATGGATATTGTCAGTAAGTATGTGCAGATCCAGTATAGCATCTTTTTCGATCCACAAGGATCAAGATCAAATGAATACTTATTTTTTTTCTGTTGACGGAAGATATATCTTTGACCTCTCAATGGCTAATGATCAAGTAAGCCATAGACTGTTGGATACTTTTGGTAAAAAAGATAGGAAAATTCTTTATTATTTAACGCCAGATCGAATCGTGTCCAACAGTCATTGGAATTTTATCTATCCTTCTATTCTTCAAGATAATTCAGATTTGTTGGCGAAAAAGCGAAGAAATAGGTTCGTCATTCCATTACAATATCATCAAGAACAAGAGAAAGAGCTAATATCCTGTTTAGGGATTTCTATTGAAATACCCTTTATGGGTGTTTTACCTAGAAATACTATTTTTGCTTATTTTGACGATCCACGATACAGAAAAGATAAAAGGGGTTCAGGAATTGTTAAATTTAGATATAGAACCTTAGAGGAAGAATATCGGACCCGAGAGGAAGAGTATAGGACCCGAGAGGAAAAATATCGGACCCGAGAGGAAGAGTATAGGACTCTAGAGGAAGACTCAGAGGCCGAATATAAGAGCCCAGAGAACGAATATAGTATCCCAGAGGACGAATATGAAACCCTAGAAGACGAATATGGGATGTTAGAAGACGAATATAGGATGTTAGAAGACGAATATAGGACTCTAGAGAAAGACTCAGAGGAAGAATACGCGAGCCCAGAGAACGAATATAAGACCCGAGAGGACGAATATGGAACTCTAGAGGAAGACTCAGAAGAAGAATATGTAAGCCCTGAAGATGGCTCAGAAAATGAATATGGGACTTTAGAAGAAGACTCAGAGGAAGACTCAGAAGACGAATATGGGAGCCCAGAGGAAGATTCTATCTTAAAAAAAGAGGTTTTTATTGAGCATCGAGGAACAAAAGAATTTAGTCTAAAATACCAAAAAGAAGGAGATCGGTTTTTTTTCATTCTTCAAGAACTCCATATCTTGCCGAGATCCTCATCCCTAAAGGTACTTGACAATAGTATTATTGGAGTGGATACACAACTCACAAAAAATACAAGAAGTCGACTAGGTGGATTGGTCCGAGTGAAGAAAAAAAAAAGCCATACGGAACTCAAAATCTTTTCCGGAGATATTCATTTTCCTGAAGAGTCGGATAAGATATTAGGTGGCAGTTTGATACCACCAGAAAGAGAAAAAAAAGATTCTAAGGAATCAAAAAAAAGGAAAAATTGGGTTTATGTTCAACGGAAAAAAATTCTCAAAAGCAAGGAAAAGTATTTTGTTTCGGTTCGACCTGCAGTCGCATATGAAAGGGACGAAGGGAGAAATTTAGCAACACTTTTCCCGCAAGATCTCCTGCAAGAAGAGGATAATCTCCAACTTCGACTTGTCAATTTTATTTCTCATGAAAATAGCAAGTTAACTCAAAGAATTTATCACACGAATAGTCAATTCGTTCGAACTTGCTTAGTAGTGAATTGGGAACAAGAAGAAAAAGAGGGGGCTCTTGCTTCCCTTGTTGAGGTAAGAACAAATGATCTGATTCGCGATTTCCTAAGAATTGAGTTAGTCAAGTCCACTATTTCGTATACACGAAGAAGGTATGATAGGACAAGTGCAGGACCGATTCCCAATAATAGGTTAGATCGCAACAATACCAATTCCTTTTATTCTAAGGCGAAGATTCAATCACTTAGCCAACATCAAGAAGCTATTGGCACTTTGTTGAATCGAAATAAAGAATACTCATCTTTGATGATTTTGTCAGGATCCAACTGTTCTCGAATTGGTTTATTCAAGAATTCGAAATATCCCAATGGGGTAAAAGAATTGAATCCTAGAATTCCTATTCGAGATATTTTTGGGCTCTTAGGCGCTATTGTACCTAGTATATCGAATTTTTCTTTATCTTACTATTTATTAACGCATAATCAGATCTTGTTAAAAAAATACTTGTTCCTTGATAATTTGAAACAAAGCTTCCAAGTACTTCAAGGACTTAAATATTCCTTAATAGATGAAAATAAAAGGATTTCTAATTTCGACAGTAACATCATGTTGGATCCATTCCATTTGAATTGGCACTTTCTCCATCATGACTCGTGGGAAGAGACGTCGGCAATAATTCACCTTGGACAATTTATTTGCGAAAATGTATGTCTATTTAAATCGCACATAAAAAAATCTGGTCAAATTTTCATTGTTAATATGGACTCCTTTGTTATAAGAGCAGCTAAGCCTTATTTGGCCACTATAGGAGCAACTGTTCATGGTCATTATGGAAATCTCCTTTACAAAGGAGATAGATTAGTTACCTTTATATATGAAAAATCGAGATCTAGTGATATAACACAAGGTCTTCCAAAAGTAGAACAAATCTTCGAAGCGCGTTCAATTGATTCACTATCGCCGAATCTCGAAAGGAGAATTGAGGATTGGAATGAGCGTATACCAAGAATTCTTGGGGTTCCCTGGGGATTCTTGATTGGAGCTGAGCTAACCATAGCCCAAAGTCGTATCTCTTTGGTTAATAAGATCCAAAAGGTTTATAAATCCCAAGGGGTACAGATCCATAATAGACATATAGAGATTATTATACGCCAAGTAACATCAAAAGTACGCGTTTCCGAAGATGGAATGTCTAATGTTTTTTTACCTGGGGAATTAATAGGACTATTGCGAGCGGAACGAGCAGGGCGGGCTTTGGATGAATCGATCTATTATTGGGCAATCTTATTGGGAATAACAAGGGCTTCCCTCAATACCCAAAGTTTCATATCTGAAGCAAGTTTTCAAGAAACTGCTCGAGTTTTAGCAAAAGCTGCTCTACGAGGTCGTATTGATTGGTTGAAAGGCCTGAAAGAAAACGTAGTTCTGGGGGGGATTATACCTGTTGGTACTGGATTCCAAAATTTTGTGCACCGTTCCCCACAAGACAAGAACCTTTATTTCGAAATTCAAAAAAAAAATCTATTCGCGTCGGAAATGAGAGATATTTTGTTTCTCCATACAGAATTAGTTTCTTCTGATTCTGACGTAACAAACAATTTCTATGAGACATCAGAAACCCCATTTACCCCCATTTATACGATTTAAGGATACATAAAGCAGATTTTTTTTTTACTTTAATTTAAACTAGACTTTTGACCTTAAAATGCTAAGAGGTCTTATTTTCTATTTTGTATTTTAAAAGTAAAAGAAGTCAGTGTAGAAGGTTCCATCGGAACAATTATTATTTATTTCAAGCTATTTTGGCTCTTTCTTAATCTTCAAAAAGAAATAAATTCCGTAATGGTAAGACAAAAAAAAAAAGAAAAAAAAAAGGAAGTGTGGAAAAAATGACAAGAAGATATTGGAATATCAATTTGAAAGAGATGATAGAAGCGGGAGTTCATTTTGGTCATGGTATTAAGAAATGGAATCCTAAAATGGCCCCTTACATCTCGGCAAAGCGTAAAGGTACTCATATTACAAATCTCGCTAGAACGGCTCGTTTTTTATCAGAAGCTTGTGATTTAGTTTTTGATGCAGCAAGTCAGGGAAAAAGTTTCTTAATTGTTGGTACCAAAAAAAGAGCAGCAGATTTAGTAGCATCAGCTGCAATAAGGTCTCGTTGTCATTATGTTAATAAAAAGTGGTTTAGTGGTATGTTAACGAATTGGTCGATTACCAAAACTAGACTTTCTCAATTTAGAGACTTAAGAGCAGAAGAAAAGATGGGGAAATTTCACCATCTCCCAAAAAGAGATGTGGCAATCTTAAAGAGAAAATTATCTACCTTGCAAAGATATCTCGGCGGGATCAAATATATGACGAGGTTGCCTGACATTGTGATCGTCCTTGATCAGCAAAAAGAGTATATAGCTCTTCGGGAATGTGCCATTTTGGGGATTCCTACTATTTCTTTAGTCGATACAAATTGTGACCCGGATCTCGCGAATATATCGATTCCTGCCAACGATGACACTATGACTTCAATTCGATTGATTCTTAACAAATTAGTATTTGCAATTTGTGAGGGCCGTTCTCTCTATATAAGAAATCGTTGATTAACATTAAGAAGAATAGTTAATTCTTGAGTAACTGCGTGGATTTATGGGATCAGTTACTATTCTTTTTTTTGCATAGATAAAAGAAGGAGAATATTGATATATATTAGAGGGTATTGATATATATTATGATCTGATGTGATTTCTTGGTATCCTAAATATAAGATTAATACTTCAAGTTGCTGAGTTGAGAAAGAGATGGTTAAATCAAAAGAATTCCTTTTTTGAAGTTCAATTTATATCAGAGGACAATATGAATATTACACCATGTTCCATTAAAACACTCAAGGGGTTATACGATATATCGGGTGTAGAAGTAGGACAACACCTCTATTGGCAAATAGGAGGTTTCCAAATTCATGCCCAAGTACTCATCACTTCTTGGGTCGTAATTACTATCTTGCTAAGTTCAGTTATCCTAGCTGTTAGGAATCCACAAACCATCCCGACCGACGGTCAGAATTTCTTCGAATATGTCCTTGAGTTTATTCGGGACTTGAGCAAAACTCAGATTGGAGAAGAATATGGTCCCTGGGTTCCTTTTATTGGAACTATGTTCCTTTTTATTTTTGTTTCAAATTGGTCGGGTGCTCTTTTACCTTGGAAAATTATAGAGTTACCCCATGGGGAATTAGCAGCGCCCACCAATGATATAAATACTACTGTTGCTTTAGCTTTACTCACATCAGCGGCATATTTTTATGCGGGTCTTAGCAAAAAAGGATTGAGTTATTTCGAGAAATATATTAAACCAACCCCAATCCTTTTACCAATTAACATCCTAGAAGATTTCACAAAACCGTTATCGCTTAGTTTTCGACTTTTCGGCAATATATTGGCGGATGAATTAGTCGTTGTTGTTCTTGTTTCTTTAGTCCCCTTAGTAGTCCCTATACCGGTTATGTTTCTTGGATTATTTACAAGCGGTATTCAAGCTCTTATTTTTGCAACGTTAGCCGCAGCCTATATAGGTGAATCCATGGAAGGTCATCATTGAATTGACTAGTTTTCGAAATAGTCTTTTTTTTTAGCTTAGCCCAATTCATGCATGGTTCCAGATAATCCTCCTGGTCGGAAAACTAAACAGTTCTAAATGCGTATGAATATACAACCTAGAGTTATAGAAGAGAGAATAGACTATATTGAAGAAACATATGTATGATGGTATTCCTAAGTTAGATTCATTATCTAATCCGATATATAAAATTACCCCTCTATGGAATTGGATTCGATATCCAGTTCTATGCAGCATATTGGTAGCAATTGTATATCTTGATTTGATTCCTATTGGATTTGGATTAGTTCGATTTCAATAGGGGTTCTTCCTTTATTTCATCTTTTATTATGGATTAGATGAGGGGAAAAAATGGGAACTCAAGGATATCAAAAGTAAAAAAAAAAAAAGGATAGAATGAAAGAGTGGTTGGTTGGAAAGAAAGAGAAATAGAATAATGAGAATCTTATGAATTTACACAAACCTCTAATGATTAGAAACTAAAAACGAGATCCTGAAGTAGTTCGGACGATTTAGATTATCATTTAAATTTGTACTTTTTAGTTACTTCTACACAATAGAGCTTAGAAGTTAGAAGTAATAATTTCTTGGTTGATTGTATCCTTAACCATTTCTTTTTTTTTTTTTTTTTGACACGAGGAACTTACCATGAATCCACTAATTGCTGCTGCTTCCGTTATTGCTGCTGGATTGGCCGTAGGGCTTGCTTCTATTGGGCCTGGAGTTGGTCAAGGTACTGCTGCAGGACAAGCTGTAGAAGGTATTGCAAGACAGCCAGAAGCAGAAGGGAAAATACGAGGTACTTTATTGCTTAGTCTAGCTTTTATGGAAGCTTTAACAATTTATGGACTGGTTGTGGCACTAGCACTTTTATTTGCGAATCCTTTTGTTTAATCCTAAAAAAGAAAAAGAGTCCTTTAGATTAGATACTTTTTTCTTTTTTTAGTAAATTGGTATTTGCTTCTGTAATTCCAAGTATATCAATAATTTATTCCTATTTATTATATTATTCCGGGAATTTTTCATTTATCGGGACAGACAATACCCCAGGAACCCCAGGAAGGGCTGATTTGAGCATGATCAATTTAGAGGATATGCTCGCCCTCTTCCTTCCCGTCCTTAGTTTAGGACGGTGGAAAGTCTTTTTCCTTTTATTTTAGGAATTTTGGCAACATTTCAACAAAGGAGATCTTTCACAGGTCAAACGAGACCTAAGACTTAATCTAAAAAAAATTATTAGATTGAATCTATTTGCATTAAAAAAAATTGCATTAAAAAAACCGATCAAAAAAGGGCGAGCGAAGTAAGTGATCGAAAAGCTTTCTTCTTTGTTCGTCCTATCTATAAGAGGAGAGCATATGAAAAATGTAACCCATTCTTTCGTTTTTTTAGCTCACTGGCCATTCGCTGGGAGTTTCGGGTTTAATACCGATATTTTAGCAACAAATCTAATAAATCTAACTGTAGTGGTTGGTGTATTGATTTTTTTTGGAAAGGGAGTGTGTGCGAGTTGTCTATTTCAAGAATAGATTGGATCTATCCGGCTGCACTATAGAATATTTTTTATTTTGGGATAAATAAGAAAAAGTGCACGATCTCGACGAATTACTTCTGAATAACTTAAAAAATCGTATGGAAGAACCATAGCATTTCGCGACTCATTGGTAAATTTACTTTGATTCTCTATAGACCAATAATGTGAGACCATTAATACGGTTAAAGCTAAACTGCTTGAAGTCCAGGCAAAAAGGGGTACTCTTTCTACAACTATATTAGTATTAGTATCGAAATGCTTTAAATGGGAAATAGCTAGTGTAGAATTTATCTGATATAAAACACTCATATCGATAAATAGATTTGAACTATTTACTAGAAAGGGGCCCTGCCCTTTTTCCAACGCCGAATCGACGACCTATGTATAAAAAAAAAGATAAATTTTTTGGATTTGAAGAAAAAATAAATGGAATTCTATCAATTTTCATTTTCCATTTAGTTAGTTAGTTTTTCTTAA